TTTCATACCGGAGGAGTATTCACGGGGGGTACTGCAGAACATGTGCGAGCCCCATCTAATGGAAAAATAAAATTCAATGAGGCCTTGGTTCATCCGACACGTACACGTCATGGGCATCCCGCCTTTCTATGTTCTATAGACTTGTATGTAACTATTGAGAGTGAAGATATTCTACATAATGTGAATATTCCACCCAAAAGTTTGCTTTTAGTTCAAAACGATCAATATGTAGAATCAGAACAAGTAATTGCTGAGATTCGCGCAGGAATAGCCACTTTGAATTTTAAAGAGAAGGTTCGAAAACATATTTATTCTGATTCAGACGGAGAAATGCACTGGAGTACCGATGTCTATCATGCACCCGAATTTACATATGGTAATGTTCATCTATTACCAAAAACAAGTCATTTATGGATATTATTAGGAGGGCCGTGCAGGTCCAGTCTAGTCTACCTTTCGATCCACAAGGATCAGGATCAAATGAATGCGCATTCTCTTTCTGGCAAGCGAAGATATACTTCTAACCTCTCAGTAACCAATGATCAGGCGAGGCAGAAATTGTTTAGTTCGGATTTTTATGGTCAAAAAGAAGATAGGATTCCTGATTATTCAGACCTTAATCGAATCATATGTACTGGTCAGTATAATCTCGTATATTCGCCTATTCTCCACGAGAATTCTGATTTATTGTCAAAAAGGCGAAGAAATAAATTCATCATTCCACTACACTCGATTCAAGAACTCGAGAATGAACTAATGCCCTGTTCAGGTATCTCGATTGAAATCCCCGTAAATGGTATTTTCCGTCGAAATAGTATTCTTGCTTATTTCGATGATCCTCGATACAGAAGAAAGAGTTCGGGCATTATTAAATATGGGACTATAGAAACGCATTCAGTCATCAAAAAAGAGGATTTAATTGAGTATCGAGGAGTCAAGGAATTTAGGCCAAAATACCAAATGAAAGTAGATCGATTTTTTTTCATTCCTGAAGAGGTGCATATCTTGCCCGGATCTTCTTCCATAATGGTACGGAACAATAGTATCGTTGGGGTCGATACACAAATCACCTTAAATCTAAGAAGCCGAGTCGGTGGGTTGGTCCGGGTGGAGAGAAAAAAAAAACGAATTGAACTGAAAATCTTTTCTGGAGATATCCATTTTCCTGGAGAGACGGATAAGATATCCAGACATACCGGCGTTTTGATACCACCAGGAACAGGAAAAAGAAATTCCAAGGAATACAAAAAAGTTAAAAATTGGATCTATGTCCAACGAATTACACCTAGTAAGAAAAGGTTTTTTGTTTTAGTTCGACCTGTCGTCACATATGAAATAACGGACGGTATAAATTTAGCAACCCTTTTTCCACCGGATCCATTGCAGGAAAGGGATAATGTGCAACTTCGAATTGTCAATTATATCCTTTATGGAAATGGCAAACCGATTCGAGGAATTTCTGACACAAGTATTCAATTAGTTCGGACTTGTTTAGTATTGAATTGGAACCAAGACAAAAAAAGTTCTTCTTGCGAAGAAGCCCGTGCTTCTTTTGTTGAAATAAGGACAAATGGTTTGATTCGACATTTCCTAAGAATCAACTTAGTGAAATCCCCTATTTCGTATATCGGAAAAAGGAATGATCCGTCGGGGTCAGGATTGCTCTCTGATAATGGATCAGATTGTACCAATATCAACCCCTTTTCTGCCATTTATTCCTATTCCAAGGGAAAAATTCAACAATCTCTTAACCAACCTCAAGGAACTATTCATACGTTGTTGAATAGAAATAAGGAATGTCAGTCATTGATAATTTTGTCAGCAGCCAATTGTTCTCGAATGGGGCCATTCAAGGATGTAAAATATCACAGTGTGATAAAAGAATCAATTAAAAAAGATCCCCTAATTCCAATTAGGAATTCATTGGGCCCTTTAGGAACATGCCTTCCAATTGAGAATTTTTATTCATCTTACCATTTAATAACTCATAATCAGATCTTAGTAACTAAATATTTGCAACTTGACAATTTAAAACAGACTTTTCAAGTGATTAAATTTAAATATTATTTAATGGATGAAAATGGAAAAATTTTTAATCCCGATCCATGCCGTAACATTATTTTAAATCCATTCAATTTGAATTGGTCTTTTCTCCATCACAATTATTGTGCAGAGACATCTAAAATAATTAGTCTTGGACAGTTTATTTGTGAAAATGTATGTATAGCCAAAAATGGACCGCCCCTCAAATCGGGTCAAGTTATACTTGTTCAAGTTGACTCGATAGTGATACGATCAGCTAAGCCTTATTTGGCCACCCCCGGAGCAACTGTTCATGGCCATTATGGGGAAACCCTTTATGAAGGAGATACATTAGTTACATTTATATATGAAAAATCGAGATCTGGTGATATAACACAGGGTCTTCCAAAAGTAGAACAGGTGTTAGAAGTGCGTTCGATTGATTCAATATCCATGAATCTAGAAAAGAGGGTTGAGG